GAGAATGTATAATAAGCAAACTTCATCCCGTGTTTGTTAGTAGAGTTCTAAGAAAAACCGCCTGATTGAAGGTAATGTCAGAATTTTCTATTTCTAGATATAATTCCTTCATCTATTCACTTGATCTTTTTTCTATCCATCTTATATCAATAAGATAGATTTTTGTCGTTGTTATAGAACATGGGATTCTGCAGGAGCAATAAAAAATAGGTATGAATAGAACAAGAGAAAGGGGCAGTAGTAGAGAAAGTTATACAAAACTATATACGAGTCATCCCCCCCTCATTTTTTGTATTTCATTGATTGAATTTGAATTTCGTTTGATTAAGACGAAGTTCCGTAAAAACCTCCGCTTTCTTTGAAATATCATGAACAGTTCCTGTAGGTTGAGCTCCTTTTTCAAGGAAATATAGAATAGCAGGAACATTTGAATAAGTTTGATTCTTTATCGGATCATAAAAACCCACTTTCCGAAGATCTCTTCCTTCTCTTCGGGATCGAGCATTAATTGCAACGATTCGATAGACGGCTCATTGGGATAGATGTAGGTGAACAATACCCCCCCCCTAGAAACGTATAAGAAGTTTTCTCCTCGTACGGCTCGAGCAAAATGATTCAAAGTTATGTCGATGTATAGAGTTCCAATGGCAAATAGATCTATAAAATCATCAAATTTATTAGACTATGACTATGATTTAAGTCCTTTTTTTTGTTCTTCTTTCCCAAAAAATCAAAAAATCATTCGTACTCATAACTCAAGTTGGATAACTATCAAATAGCTCAAAGGACAACCTTTAAGCATTTCATTTATTGAGCGGTCTCTAACCCCCTTTTTTTTGTCTCGTTTAAAATCTATTGTATTCGTCATTCTGATCCTAATCCTAGTTTTTGAGACAATTGAAAACGGCGTTTCCTTGTTCCGGGATCCTTTATTTCTATTTTAAATCATTGGGTTTAGACATTACTTCGATGATCCTTAATCCTTTCAAAATGGCAGCAACATACCTTTTTTTTGTGATTTATTTTTATCAAAGAATCATATGAACGGTTGATTCCCGCACGATACACTTTTGATCGAAAGTGTTCTACAAGTTCCAACAAATTTTATTTTTGGATTTGAAACTTGCTTGAATTGTATCCTTTCGATTTCTACATCGAAGATATACTTACAAAGTATTTCCAACTTATTGATTGGCACTAACCCTAGATCCTTGCCCCTGAGAAATGAATCAATACTTTCTTCTCGAGCTCCATCATGTACTATTTACATTACAACCCAACAAAAAAAAAGAAAAGAGGGGTTCTAGTGGAGCAGAACAAACGATGTCGAGCCAAGAGCATCTTCATTCCTATCTAACTATATAATTTTAATATAAAAAATAAAAAATGGTGGGTGTAAAAATCCACAACTGATCATGTCCTTCAAGTCGCACGTTGCTTTCTACCACATCGTTTCAAACGAAGTTTTACCATAACATTCCTCTAGTTTGGAGCCAGTATGTAATTGATTCAATTATGGAACCATGAATAGTCATTGTTTTAGTCGGTACATAATAATCTAGACTTTTTTCTTTTTTTTATGGATGTGTAGATATTTTTCTGAAGATGTCTCATCAAGAATTCAACTTAACCCCGTATTTTATTCTATGAATAAAACATTTTTTTATTATATTTTCGTATTCTATTTTCTTATATCTATAATCTAGATAGATTATATATCTATAAAAAGATAGATTATATATCTAATATCTATAAAATGATTTACATTTTTATATCTTTCTATTTTTATATCTTTTATATCTAAAAAATTATCTATTTATAAAATTATCTATTTATAAAATAAAATTACATATAAATATAGAATTAGATATTCTAATATCTATAATTTATCTATAATCTATAAATATTATAAAATATTATAATATAATAATAGCATATCTATAATTATATATTTATATATATTATTATAGATATGATAAAATAATTACAGATATGATAAAATAATTACAGATATTATAAAATAGAATATTATTATTTTAGAATCTAATTCTAAATTAATTTTAAAAATAGAATATATAGAATATAATAGAACAATATATATATATAAACAATATATATAATAATATAGATTTTATAATACATAATAGAATCTAATAGACATTTATATTTATATGTTTCTATTTTATATGTCTATATAAAAATAGAATTTATAGAAAAATATTATATAACTATAAAAATAAAAGAATAAAATATAAAATAAATGAGTTATTTTTGAATCTGCATCTTCAAGTGACACAATAGAATAGATTGACCAATCTAATACTTCTTCAAGTACGAAAGACTAATCTAATAATAAATCATTACAAATATTTAATTGAAAAAATTGACTACTTCGACATTATTATCATTACATCATTATTTGAGTTGAATAAAGTTTTACAAACAATAAAAACCTCATTTGAGCCTTATAAGAGAGATAAATCCATGTTTCATTTTGAACTGAACCAACAATGATTTACAGCAAATAGATAGATCAAAAATAAATCCAATTTCTCGTCGTTTTTTTCGTGAAGAAGATTTAGATTGTTATTCTTTCATATTTTGATAAAATAAGAACCGAAAGAATAGGAGATTTCTGTATCTTAGACTGAACAATTGTTACTGGAAGTAATTATGGATATTCTATGTTAAATATTTGAATTTAATAAATTTAAAAGATCATAAATCTTTTTCACGAAAATTGAAACCTCGTTGTCGCTGAAATAGAACGATAACAAATACATACATCTAAAAATTTCCTTCCTCATTTTTTAGGTATTTTGTTATATTTTGTTTGACTTGAGGTTCAATAATCTTTCTGTCATTTTTACATAAGAATCTTTCCATAAAGTAATCAGTAAATAGAATGTATGAATTGCCCCGTCTCAATTGTTACATAGATTTACAATATTAGATTTACAATAATTCATGAGATCCAAAGAAGAAATACCTAAAACTGAGGTTCAAAGAAAATGGATCTGTTACATATGTAACTTGATTGTTTGTTAATGATATTTGTACAGACACGGATATTGAAATTGATACCTTCCACTACTGATCTATTTCACGAATAATATGGGATTATGAATCATAAATAAAAAAAAAAAAAAGATCCTCTTTTACGGGATGCTAGACTATCTTGTCTAGGTACAAAGCCAAACGAAACGGGTCTTTGTTCCTATTTGTAGTTTCCCCTAACCTAGCCTTAAGAGACTTAATCCCATTAATTGAATTCCATTAGTACCAAGAAAACCCTCTTGTTTATTTTATAATAAAACAATCTACAGAGAATTAATAATTAGGCTACCTCATGTAAGGGATAGGTAATAATAGATAGGGAATATAGAGGCTTTTCTTTCGGATTTCGATCTAGAATGCATCATTGATAATTCAAATGGATATGAGGTTTTTCTAAGTAACTAACCTTCAATATGAAGGGGATGGGCATAGAATGAAAGGTCCCTCCGACTTTTTTTGACAAACTCTTGTAATCATGATCTATGGTCCCTGACTCACAAATAGATTCAGGTACATCTACATGTCATTTGCACTTGATTGAGCTTGTAAAAAAGATATGATTCAGAGAAGAATGATTAAAAATAAAAAATCAGAAACAATAATAGAATCACATTTTATCCAATATTAAACTCTTAAACATAAGATTAAAAAAAAAAGCAATCTTTATTCTGATATAATTGGTATGCTCTGGGACGGAAGGATTCGAACCTCCGAATAGCGGGACCAAAACCCGTTGCCTTACCACTTGGCCACGCCCCATTTAGATTTCTAGTCGACACTAATAAACACTAATATTCTTATTAGTCGTTCGTCAATTCCAGTCCAAATATTTATGGAATAGATTAGATTGTTGCTAGGATTTTGACACGTGTAGACATAGAATTAAACTGAATTTATTGATCATTACATATAATTCAATTAAGATATTTATGAAAGTATGATTTCTTCTATTCTCTTTTGAGACTTGAAGTATTCTTGATTGGGTGAGTTAAAAAAGAAAAAGAAGGATTTTTTGGTCTACCCTACTTTATTCTTTTTTCCCTTATATCAATACCATATCAATAACTCAATCAAAATTCTATTATCTCCAAGAACAAAATGTTTGTTATGCTTAATATCTTTAGTTTGATCTGTATCTGTCTTAATTCTGCCCTTTATTCGAGTAATTTTTTCTTCGCCAAATTGCCCGAAGCCTATGCTTTTTTGAATCCAATCGTAGATGTTATGCCAGTCATACCTCTGCTCTTTTTTCTCTTAGCCTTTGTTTGGCAAGCCGCTGTAAGTTTTCGATGAAATATTTAATACTGCCCTAGAAAAATTCATGATTTCTTCGAGAAAAAAAAAAATTCTAACAATTGATAAGATTAGAAAAATCTTAGATTATGAACCCTCAATTAAAACATTGAAAGTAAAAGTATCGGATAGTCGCGATAAATCTGTATCACCTCATTCTAACCCTTTCCTTTTTCCAGTGAAAGGCACTATTAGGGTCCCCCACAATATCTAATTGTGGGTATGAAAGAAAATTTTGGCAATGAAAGACTCTTAATTACAAATTATTTTCTGAAAATTCTTTTCCATTTCTAGAAACTACTTCTCATGTCTTGGTGTCAAAATAGGAGTCAAAATAGGATATGTGATATAAAAATGGAGAATCTATTATCTTTTTCCCCAAAAATGATCTTGGAGATTGTGTAATGCTTACTCTCAAACTCTTCGTTTACACAGTAGTGATATTCTTTGTTTCTCTCTTCATCTTCGGATTCCTATCTAATGATCCGGGACGTAATCCTGGGCGTGAAGAATGAAGAATAAAAAATAAAGGCATTTTCCTTACTTGATTTTAAAATTTTCTTCGGATTTTATCTATTCCACACCTTTCCTTTAACTATGAAAAAAGAAAAAGGGTTCGAGAAATTCGAAAGATAAATAAAATATCAATT